TTGAATTCTATGTAATGATCAATAAATTAAGGTGAATTCTCTATCTATATGTATCAAAATCCCAGTACCAATCTATTCTATAGATATATAGTCTATAGATATATAGATATTTGTACTAGAGTTGACAAACAACCAATACCAATATTATTGTTTCTTGGCGTAGATTAGAAATTCAAATGGGGCGTGGCCAAGTGGTAAGGCAACGGGTTTTGGTCCCGCTATTCGGAGGTTCGAATCCTTCCGTCCCAGAGCATATCCGTTTTTTATGCTCCATTATTCCCATAGAAAGAAGTAGAGGGGTGGTAGGAATTAATCCATATTCATTTGAATATCTGTGTCTGTTTGAATCTCATTAAGAAATGATCAAGTTCCATATCATTATCATATAGAAATATGTGATAGAGCCAATGTTTTTTCTTTGAATCTCGTTTTATTTTTATTTAGGTATTTTGTGTTTGGCTCTAATTAAAAATGGGGAATCTATGTAACGATTGAGGCAAGGGGTATTTAGCCTATAAAATGAATTTTATTCACTTTATGACAAGAGTCGATTATTGAAATATTATCCAACCCCATTTTAAACAAAATACATATCAATCATTTAATCATATAAAATGAGGAAATGTTTAGTTTATATGGTCTGTATCGTTTTATTTCAATGACAATAATTTTTTGGTTTTTGTGAATTTGTAATCCTTTCATTATTTAAAATTTAAACTCACCCTATGATTTATTTTTTATTTTGATTTTTGTAGTCAGAGTCTATGGACAGCTGAACCAATGACTATTCATGATTCCATGATTGAATCAATTCCATACCGGTTCCAAATTAGAGGAATGTTATGGTAAAACTTCGTTTGAAACGATGTGGTAGAAAGCAACGTGCGACTTGAAGGACACGGTCCGTTGTGGATTAAAAATCCACCATTTTCCATTTGTCTAGGAATGGCGGTGCTCTTGGCTCGACATTGTTTGTTCTGTTACACTTGAACCCTTCTTTTTTTGTTGGGTTGTAAATAGTCTACGGTGGAGCTCGAGTAGAAAGGATTAATTCATTTCTGGGGGACAAGGATCTAGGGTTAATGCCAATCAATTGGAACAACTTCGTAAATATATCTTCTATATATAGAAATAGAAAGGATCCAACTCGACCAAGTTTCCAATTCAAAAGCAAAACGTGTTGGAATTGATCAAACTTTTTCGATTCAAGGTGTATCACGCGGGAATTAACTGTCCATACGATTCTTTGCTAGAAAGAAATCAAAAAAGGGTATGTTGCTGCCATTTTGAAAGAATTAAGAAGCACCGAAGTAATGTCTAAACCCAATGATTTAAAAATTAAGGATTAAAGGATCTACGAACAAGGAAACACCATTTGAATTGTCTCGAGAGTCTCACTAGTTGGATCAGACTCAAGAATCCAAATACAATTTTAAATGAGACAAACAGAAGGGGGTAAAGACTACTCAATAAATAAAATGGACTCCCAATTTTTCCTTTGAACTATTTGAAGAGTTATCCAACTTGAGTTATGAGTACGAATGGTTTCTTTTTCCTTTTCAGGAAGAAAAAAAGACTGAAATAGAAATTCTAGTCTAATTGATTGGCCCACTTGTCATTTAATTTATTAGAATTGCATACATAGACAAAACTTCGAATCAAATCATTTTTTCTCGAGCCGTACGAGGAGAAAACCTCCTATACGGTTCTAGGGGGGGTATTGTTCATCTACATCTATCCCAATGAGCCATCTATCGAATCGTTGCAATTGATGGTCGATCCCGAAGAGAAGGAAAAGATCTTCAAAAAGTGGGCTTTTATGATCCAATGAAAAATCAAACTTATTTAAATGTTCCTCTTATTCTATATTTCCTTGAAAGGGGTGCTCAACCTACAGGAACTGTTCAGAATCTTTTAAAGAAAGCGGAAATTTTTAAGGAACTTCCGTCTAATCAAATGAAATTCAATTAAAGAAATACCATACGGGGGGTCGCAGCTTGTATATAACTTTGTATAATTTTTCTCTACTTCTTTTTTTGACCCCCCTTTTTCTGCTGTATTCATATTTCTTTATCATTGTTTCCATCGAATCCAATGGCCTAGAACGGCAAAACTTTCGTTTTTCCTTTATCGATCTTATTAATTATCAAACTAATTCGGACATTTCCTTCATCAATTGTGTGGTTTTCATTGTAACTTGATTAACCAACAAGGAATCCACTTTGCTTATTCTACTTCCACTTAGATTGATGAAATACATTGAAATACATTATGGACTACAAAATCCATATATATATATATATATATTTGAAATTCCTCCTTTTTTGATTCTTCCATTTATCTTTTTTCTATTTATGTAGATTAGATATGTAGTGTCAATCCAAAACAATTTTGACTATTATTGCATTGTAAAATTGAAATTCAAAGAATTGAAAATGAAAATATATTTCAATGCAATTTATTTTTTTTCTACTGTGACTGTATTCTTCTCTCAACATTT